ACGTCACTTTTTCACCTAAAAACACACGACTCGTCCACACAAACGTAGTATTACTTCATCAACCAATGATAAAACACCCCAGGAGAAACCCCCTCCAAACCAATAGGTATAAAAGAATGGTTTACACCACAAATCTCACTGCATTGCCCGTATAACACACCAGACCTAGCTAAATGAATCGCCAACTGATTAATACGCCCAGGAACGGCATCAGCCTTTACCCCAACAGCCGGCAAAGCCCAAGCATGAACCACATCAGCTGATCTTACAAGAACCCGCCTATCAACGCCGTAAGGCAACACGCAACGATTATCCACCTCTAACAAACGATAGCCACCATCAGCAATATCGGAAACCCCTAATATATAAGAATCAAATCTAACCGACTCCCCCCCATCATTATACTCGTACCTCCAATATCACTGATGACCAATCGCCTTCATTCTTACAACAGGACCACCCACCTCATCCAACAAATATAACAATCGAACAGACGGAACAGCTAAAATCAATAAAAGCAACCCAGGAATTACAGTCCAAGCCCCTTCAAGCCTCTGAGCCTCCATAATAAAACGAGAAGATAAACTGCTCTTCAGCAAACACACCATCATATAACCGACAAAAGAAGACACCAACACTAGAACAAACATAGCATGATCATGAAAAAAAGACAACTCAAAACCCAACCAACCAAATCTGTCCTGAAACCCTAACTGACCTCAAAAGCTCATTTCATACCATACATACTCACCTACTTAAACTATCTCTCCCACTCCAATGAACCCTCACGTCACTCGTGAACAACACCCAAAAATAAAATCACCAAAAATATAATCAACACAAAATAACCGCCAAATCAAATCCAACCACCACCAATACCCATAACAGCTGGAAACAACAAAACAATCTCAACATCAAAAACCACAAAAATTACAGCAAGCAAAAAAAATCGCAAAGAAAAAGGAACACGAGAAGACCCTATAGGGTCAAAACCACACTCAAACGGTCTAGACTTCTCACGACCGCTAAAAACCGAAACTCCTAAAATAAACCCAATAAAGAGAAGAATCAAACATAATGTAACAGAAACAAAAACTCTCACTATCACCTTTTCCATCTTCTCATCCGTTAAACAACGAACAAAAACCATAATTCACCATGAATACATAACGAAAAGGTATCACTATCTACAGAACCACAATCTGCTGTTTTAACTTAAACTACTTCGCCAGAACCTACAATCAATTACCTCCACTTAGTAACTCCTCCACCCTTTTTTCCTAAAAGGAAACATTTAATTTACCATTTAAACACAAACTTATAGTAACTAAAAATATAGCAACAAGTAAAACCTCACTCGTATACACATCACATACCACCCGCATAGTTCTGTACTTTAAAAAAAGATTTGATTTGCAATTAAAAATTGAGTAACACCACTCCAGAGCTAATGAGCAAAACCCAAAAGAAGGAGCTCGGAGAATATCTGCCTTGAAAACAGAAAGAAAACGTTCAACTCGTTTATCCTTCTCATTATCCCAACAAGGGAAGTAGCTGAGCCAATACATGGCTTCTAACCATGTAAAGAGAGGTCTGATTCCTTTCACCTCCCTTAAAATTAACTATAACAAAGGTACTCGCAAATTACTAACCAAACTTGAAATTTGGTACAGGTTAATAACCTACCTGTCATCTGAAAAACACGAATTATCCAACACCTCCGCAATCATTCCCATAAATTAAACCCGCTAAAAATTATAATTGCTATAGCTATCCTAACACTACTGACAAACCTTTTAACCAAACCAATCGCAAACAACCTGAAAACAATCAAACCCACAAAATCGCACCTCAATGACCTGGGAGTAACAGAGGAACACGAAATAGGCACCAACAAACCAAAGAAGAGAAAAGCGTCCACAAACCTCACTCCAGCGACTAAGCCTAATACACCAGAACAAACCTAAACACCAAAATGAAATCCCCGCACAAACTCTTGTTCGTATTCCTAATGACGACAAGCACAGTAATAGTCCTATCCTCATCAAACTGGCTAACAACATGAATAGGTCTAGAAATTAACATACTTGGTTTCATTCCTCTTATATATCATAAAACCACACCAAACGAATCAGAAACAACGGTAAAATACTTAGTACCGCAATCACTTGGATCCTCAATATTTATTATGGGAGCCTTAACTTCTTATCACTCTAATAATATAGAAGCACTAATACCAATCGCCATATGCCTAAAGCTGGGCGCAGCCCCACTACATTTTTGATTCCCCGCAGTAATAGCCGGCCTGTCACTAGCTCCCGCCTTTATCCTACTAACCTGACAAAAAATCGCCCCGATCTTCGCCATCAGCTCGATAAACCCATCTTTAACCTCGAAAATTCTGCCAATTGCAGGCATCAGAGCGCTATGGGGCGGAATCGGCGGCTTAAACCAAACGGACATTCGTTTATTACTAAGTTACTCGTCGATCGCACACACTGGGTGGATATTGGCCGGGACCGCCGCCCCGGAGCCAGTGCTAATCCTCTACTTAATAACGTATGTAATAACTAACACTTCACTCTTTATTGCCCTACTCCAAAACAGACCAAAAACTCATAAACAACTCCTCCCAATTTCACAAAAACCATATGAATCATTCCTTCTAGCAATCAGAATCTTATCACTAGGCGGACTACCACCACTAACCGGATTTGTAATAAAATTACTGGTACTAATGTTCACAGAAGCCAAAATTGTTACCCTAGTACCCTTAATTTCAGGAGCCATCATGAGACTTTACTACTACCTATCCATAACCTTCTCGCCTTTACTAAGACTTAACAAAATGCCTGTCTCTCAAATTAAACTAATAACTACCACATCAATCTCATTCCTACTTTCGCAAATAGTACCACTCTCCCTTTTATTTTTCTTTTTCTAATTTTTAATAAACAAAACTTTTCAAAAAGATGGCAGATGAAACACCTCAAGGCATAATAGGGTAAGCTAAGCAAGCTATTGGGCTCATAACTCAAAAATAGATATAATTCTCCCCATTAAACATAAATACCAAGAGATTTAAGTTAAAAAAACTGATAGCCTTCAAAGCTTTAATTGGCAACCAGTCAATCCCTAAGAGCAAGAAACTAAGAGTGTTATGGTTTCGGCCCATAAACGTGGTTACTTATTCGTACCCTTGTTCTATAATATTTCATTGACGTATAAAATTAATTACCCTAATTGAACTACATATGGTAGCCAATACGCATTGTGACACACCCAAACCCAATAAACGCCTTAAACAGGCGTAATCATGGATTACGGTCAAGATACTTCTTAGTAAATCTAAGGTTACAAACAAAACTCACCCACAACACCAATGTCCTATATTACAGTAGCTAGGAAACTAGGCCTTAGAAAAAAGTGTAAAGAGTGACAAAAGGGGTGCCAGCAGTCGCGGTTACACCCCTACTCTAAATTAATTACAACTCACCAAAGAAGGCAAATATTCACCAAGACTATTAAGCCAATTTACAACGTAAAAAGACTAATTTATAAGCCAGACCCAAACAAGTCATATCTATGCCTACTCCTACAAACCACAAAACGAAACTCGGATTAGATACCCGACTATTGCGTGGCCCAACAGCAAAAAGAAAACTAAAAGCGAAAGCTTAAACCTCAAACAATGTGGCGGTACTTTACCCCATGTCAGGGGATCCTGTATCTTAAATCGATAATCCACGAACAATCAAAGCTTCTCTAGTAATCAGCTTGTGTATGGCCGTTTATGCTTGCTCAAAGAAGACTCAATAGGAAGCAAAAAGAAGACACTTCAACCAATTCAGGTGACATACAGCCAATGAGAAGCCGACTTATGGGATACAAATAAACAAAATTACCAGATTAGGCTTTAAAAGCCCTATGAAGGAGGACTTGAAAGTAAAATGACACACACATAGTGCATTTGAACAAGAACTAAAGTGCGCACAAATCGCCCGTCACTCCTGCGATTAAAGCGGGATAAGTCGTAACACAGTAGGGGTAATGGAAATTGCCCCTAACCATCCAGATGGCCGAGCTCTAGGCACCGAGCTTTTAACTCGACCACAGTAATATACTTCTGAATATGCCAAGAGAAGCTAACAAGCATTGGTCTTGTAAACCAAAGACAAGAAACCTCAACTTTCTCCATGGCAAAGCAAAGTGGCCGAGATCTCAGGCAAAAGATTGTAGCTCTTTCCACGGGCACACCCCTTTGTACACACAACTCTAAAACTACCTATAACCGCGCTAAAGAAAATACTCAAATCATAAAGTATCATACAAAACCATTTCAGATAACAAACCGCAAGGGTTAAAAAATTAGTTAAAAAAAGAAAGAATAACTCCCCCTCCCTTTTGTATCATGGAGAAGCAACATTCATATTAATGACAATTAAACTCCCGAAAAAATATGAGCTACTAACTCTTAAAATTAATGTATCACAATTAATAAACTAGCCGTTAGTAGAAGTAACAAGCCTTCCACATTTTTTGATAGCTGGTTTTCCCTAAAAAGCATCAAAGTGCTAGCTTATGGCATCACCCATTCCTACATAGCCACAAACTAAAAATTACTGAGGATAAGCTCGGTAACACCACAAAAATAAACAAACCCGCATAATTACAAGTAGGCTTAAAAACAGCCAACTACAACGCGTTCTAGCGCATAAAAATCAATAAGACATATATAACCGCTCATTTTAACACATAAGGGAATCTAAAGCATAACAATCTTATAACCTTACCAAACAGGCATTCTATTAGTATAACTTTCCAAGTTCAACACATAATATAAAAATCCAAGTGGACCTATAATCAATAATAAAGTAAAATATACGTAACGAACTCGGCAATACTGTTTTTCGCCTGTTTACCAAAAACATCGTTTCTCGTAACTCCAACATGGGGAATAATGCCTGCCCAGTGAACACTAAATTTTAACGGCCGCGTTAGCGTGAGCGTGCTAAGGTAGCGTAATAAATAGCCTCTTAATTGGAGGCCAGTGAACGGCAACACGGAAAACCTCTGTATCACGTATATTAATAAAATTTTATTTTTGGGTGAAAAAGCCCGAATAACCGAGGAAGACAAAAAGACCCCGCGGAGCTTTACTTTATTTGGCTAAACAAATCTACCAGATCAGCTATGCTAATAAGTTTGGTTGGGGCAACCCTGGAACCGCTAAAACTTCCAGTATCAGTTAAAACATCATCAAAAACATCTTTGGACTAAAAAGAAGTTACCCCGGGGATAACAGCGTAATCCAATTCAAGAGTACGCATCGAAAATTGGGTTTGCGACCTCGATGTTGGCTTAAGGTAATTCACATAAGCGCAGCCGCTATGAGAGAATAGTCTGTTCGACTATTATACCCTTACATGAGCTGAGTTAAGACCGGCGCAAGCTAGGTTGGTTTCTATCTCCTCCATTACCACCACACTCTCAATTGTACGAAAGGACCATGAGATATGCAAATTTTAGCAATCACTAGTAAACATCGCTAATACTCCACAACTAATTCGACTCCAAGAACGTCAAAACGAGTTAGTATACTAAATACCACCGACTTAGGATCGGTAAAAAAGACCACACCTTACCCGTTAAGCAGGAAGAGAGGAAGCTACCTAGCAGTTAGCTGTTACCTAACTAGAAGTGGATCTGTCCACCCTCTCCACACTTAATCCCACAAAGCTAATTTGGTGTAGTAGTACGCACATTGGCCTTTCATGCCAAAAGAACATGAGCTTGTACTTAGCTATTTAAGAGATTCTATCCCTGAATAACGCACTATAAACCAATTCCAGGAAATAGTTTAATAAAAATAGTAACTTTGGGAGTTACAGACTTAGCACTACTAATTTTCTGAATTAAATCCCCTATACGTAAACATCACCCGCTCATTAAAATACTAAATAACTCCCTCTACGATTTACCAGCTCCGACCAATCTCTCAACATGATGAAATTTCGGATCACTTTTGGGGTTATGTTTAGTCGCACAAATTCTCACAGGCCTATTCCTCGCAATACACTACGTCCCCAATATCGAATTAGCCTTTTACTCAGCAGCTCACATTTCTCGGGATGTCAACTATGGCTGACTACTACGTACCGCACATGCTAACGGGGCATCCCTATTCTTCATCTGCATCTACAGTCATATCGGCCGAGGAATATATTATGGGTCATACCTAGCCCAAGAAACATGAAACATTGGAGTAATCCTCCTATTCCTCACTATAGCCACAGCTTTCCTAGGGTACGTACTCCCATGAGGGCAAATATCCTTCTGAGGGGCAACTGTTATTACAAATCTCCTTTCAGCTGTCCCATATATGGGACAGCTTCTAGTTTACTGGCTATGGGGAGGATTTGCAGTAGCAAACGCTACCCTAAACCGATTCTTTGTGCTACACTTTATCCTCCCCTTCGGGATCGTTGCAGCTACTATCATCCACCTTCTTTTTCTCCATGAAACCGGATCCAACAACCCATTAGGCTTATCGGCTAACAGAAACCTAATCCCATTCCACACATTTTACACACTAAAAGACTTAGCAGGATTTGCCTTAATGTTATCGTTATTAACAATGATCTGCTTATTCTCACCGAACATGCTAACTGACCCAGAAAACTTTATCCCAGCAAACCCATTAAGGACCCCAATTCATATTCAGCCTGAATGGTACTTCCTCTTTGCCTATGCTATCTTACGCTCTATTCCAAATAAACTTGGCGGAGTAATCGCCCTAGTCGCATCAATCCTTATTTTAATACTAATTCCCTTAACTCACAAAAACCTAATACGCTCTACTACCTTTTACCCAATTAATCAACTATTATTTTGAGCCCTAATCGGCATTTTCCTGATCCTAACCTGAATCGGTAGACGACCAGTAGAAGACCCATTTATCTCTATCGGACAAGCTTTCTCTATTATATACTTCGGCTACTTCCTATTCGCACCAATAACCGCAAAAATATGAGACCTTATAATTTTTAAGCCTTAACTTAACCCTAAATCAAATTATACCACCTCTTAACAATAGCTTATCCGAGTAAAATAGTTTTAAATTAAAACGTAGCACTGAAAATGCTAAAATGGCTGAAGCCTTTACCCATTGGATATATAAAACTATAATCATTTGTATAATTTCTAAATATAATCTAGCCATATAAAACCCACCCTGACCCCCCAAAACCTCTATCCAACCAGAATCCAGACGTGAGTGCAATATTACACCCCTCCTTAACCCACCTCCAGACAAAAACCTCCCTGAAATTCCCCCCATAAACCACATAGACGAAAAAAACCGCGTCAGCCTATTAGCAGCACTTTTCTTCACCTTTACAACATTAGCCACAATAGCTCTTATGACAAGATACCCAAGCCCCCCAAAAGTGACAACCACAATCACCATTTTAGTAAAGCCGCTAACAACCATAAAACCATTAGCCTCCACTCACACAATTTGCAGACTTCACCCGCCCACAATAGCCCCTACAGATAAAACCACCATGGAAACTAGCATATAAACTCTCTCAACCCCAAAAGTAATTAAAGACCCGCCGAAATACTGCCCAAAAACTCCAACAAACATAAGACGCATCCTGTAAACTAACCTCAACCCGGCCCCCACTAAAATCACTAACAACTCCAAACTCCCAATTGTTCCCGTAAGACAACCCTCCAAAATCAAATCTTTAGAATAAAATCCTCTTAAAAAAGGCATTCCACACAACGCAACTCTTCTTATTACTAAACACCTTCTTCTGAAAGGCAATAACTTATCCAACCCACCCAAAATACGACTATCCTGCGTATCAACCATACTATGAATAATAGAGCCAGCACACAAAAACAGCAAAGCCTTAAACAAAGCGTGAGTAAACAAGTGAAAAACAGCAATAAAAGGATAACCGATACCAATAGTGAACATTATTAACCCCAACTGTCTCAAGGTGGACAAAGCAATAATCTTTTTCAAATCCGTTTCAAAACAAGCCCTCAACCCTGCCATCAACAGAGTGAGCCTACCAACTTTACTAAGAAACCATAAAACTTCAGGATTCTCCGCTAAAGAATCATAAAATCGAATAACTAAATAAACCCCAGCAGTCACCAAGGTCGAAGAGTGTACTAAAGCTGACACTGGTGTAGGAGCAGCTATTGCAGCCGGTAGCCAAGCAGAAAATGGAATCTGAGCTCTTTTGGTCATACCGCCTACTACTAATAAAAAACAAATAAATCCCCCATAAAAGCCTAATATCCTTGTTATTAATATTCAATCACCTCAATCCACCATCAAATAAATACACAAAATCAATAAAACATCACCCACTCGATTAGCTAAAACAGTTAACATACCAGCGGCTAAGGACTTCCTATTTTGGTAATAGATCACCAAAGCAAAGGATACAATACCAAGACCATCCCAACCCAAAAGAACAGTAATTAACCTTGGAACGAAGATCAACAAGTTCATCGACCCAACAAAGGCTATGATCAAAAGTATAAAGCGACGCAAGAACACCTCTCTTTCTATATAGGATACACTAAACAAAGATACACTCCCAGAAATTAGACAAACAAGGCAAGAAAAAGTGACCCTCGTACAATCCAAAATAATTGGAAAAGTTCACCTTACACCACAAAATGCAAAGAACTCCCACTCAACCATATACCCTACCCTTAAATTTACATTAACAACGCCAAAGACCCACAAAAATAACCTAATACAGCACAGGAAAACACCGGAAAGTAAAGGAGCCCTCACATGCTTCAAACATCTCATCATAGTAATGTCAACTAATTGACCCGAGCACCCAACAAACTACTCTCTATTATGCTACTATACTTTCATTTTATGTGCTTATTTAACAGTTTCTACCCTTCTACCCAATTGTAATTTTTTAAGTTACAATATACCATATTTTTTCTTATAAATTAATTTTTTTACACAAAGTGTGTGAAGGCTAGTGTTCAATCACGAATGAATTTGGATCATTAAATGGAGCTGACAAAACTCCGTCTTCATTAGGCTTAGATGATTATTGTCTTGTAGTATAATATTCTAAATTACTGTAAACTGCAACTTTACCGAAGCCAAACAACGCCAAGACATAAACCTAGTATCACGCCGGACTGATCGGGCTACTCTGATGACGTAGAAAACGGGCCATAAGCCCTGATACCTTAGCAAAAAGTAGTATATAACAATTACGCTTCGTTTACACCGAAGCAAAGGCCTATCACCCTTTTTGAAGTAAAGTGGCAGACAATTGCCTTAGGTTTAAGCCCTAATCATGGGGCACACCCCCTTTACTACATTATCTCTCACACAATTTCTACACTAATTACCTACCTTTTAATCCTCTTAGCCGTAGCATTTTTTACGCTCTTGGAACGTAAAATGCTTGGGTACTTCCAAATCCGAAAAGGCCCAAACAAAGTTGGTATTATAGGATTACCGCAACCACTAGCCGACGCGTTAAAATTATTTGTTAAAGAATGAGTAATACCAGTATCCTCGAATCTTTTCCCATTCATCCTAACACCTAGATTAATATTAGTATTGGCTTTAAGGTTATGGCAACTTTTCCCATCATTTAAATTAAGATTTCAAATGGCACTAGGAATATTTCTGTTCTTGTGCATCTCTTCACTATCAGTGTATACTACACTGATAGCTGGGTGAGCCTCTAACTCAAAATATGCCCTTCTTGGGGCCATCCGTGCAATGGCTCAAACAATCTCTTACGAAGTAACAATAACCCTAATTATTATATTTTATCTTATATTAAAAGGCCAAATAGATATGGTAAGAGTACGCCAAACTAACTTTATCCTCCCAACCTCACTCCTTCTTATACCACTCGCTATTATATGAATGACTGTAATTTTAGCAGAAACCAATCGAGCCCCCTTCGATTTTGCAGAGGGGGAATCTGAACTAGTGTCTGGGTTCAACATTGAATACGGGGGAGCCGGATTTGCTTTCTTATTTATAGCCGAATACAGTAATATTCTAATGATAAGCTTGTTTAGAGCATCTATACTGACTGGGCATTTGATTATTTCAGCCCCAATAGCAGTTATATTCCTATGAGCTCGAGCCACTTTACCACGATACCGTTATGACCTACTAATGAACATGGCCTGAAAATCTTTTTTGTCAGTAAGACTAATAACATTATCCGCTTTAACACCACTACTTTTACTAATACTCTAACTTTAGAGTTGACCTATGCTGAAAGTATACAAGTACAGTTGCCTTCCAAGCAAAAGGGCCTTACAGACAGGTCAGCATAACTGTGCAAAACCCACACAGTCATCACCTTACTCCTACTATCAACCATTTGAATATACTGTACTCTTAACATAATCTTCCCTATACACCCACTTTCCTTAGGCTTAATAGTGCTATTACTTGCCTTTATTAGCTGCACCCTCATCGCCTCTGCAAGCCCATGATATGCGTATATACTATTCTTTATTTTTATCGGCGGAATACTAGTAATGTTCGCCTACATTGCTTCATTGTCACCAAACACAACATTTTCAATCAATAACCAACTGATTCCGCTAATTTTTATGCTATTCACCATTTACTTGTCGAAAGACTCAACCACAATCTCTTCCGCTGGGGAAAACTCGGAGCTTGAGTCAAGAATTTCATTGATAGCACAATCACTAAGGTTCCTGTACTCTGACCGAGGAGCCACAATACTCACGTTATTGGCCTGTATACTACTCTTTACAATAGTGATCGCAGTGAAATTGTGTAAACCAACCGCAGGAGCGTTGCGACCATACAGAACGCACTACCACTAAATACACTTTAACCTATTTAATCCTCTACTAAAAAAAATTGTTTTATTTAGCTTAGGTAAGCCTTAGCAACGAAACTCAAGCCACCCTTAACGGCAAAAACAACCCAAAACAAAGTACATAGTTAACATACTCCTCTACCATAACCACACCACGAGCCCATAGCGGACTCTGACCATGCTGAGTGGCAGAGTATACATACCAAGAGTATACAGCAGCCAAAAAAGTTATTAACCCAGTAAAAACAGCAAAACCAATTGAATACCTTAAAATGGAAACACCAAGCATCAACTCACTCCACAAGTTCAAAGACGGCGGAGCGGCCATATTAATCGCACACATTAGAAATCAACATGCAGCCATACCCGGAATTATTGCCAACCCACCTTTTACAAGATAAAGACTTCGAGTATGATAGCACTTATAAGTTTCTCTAGCCAAAAAAAACATCCCTGAAGAACACAACCCATGCGCCAACATTATAAGTAAAGCCCCAATTCACCCCCACTCAGTATTTGAGTAAATCCCGCCAAGAACCAAACTCATATGCCCCACAGAAGAATAAGCCACCAAAGCTTTAACATCAACCTGTGCAAAACAAACTATACTAGCAATACCGCCCCCCAACAGAGCTAGGCAAAAAACTATACTGATCGTCAAACACCTTGACAAACTTAAAATGTTAAAAAACCGAATCAAGCCATACCCACCAAGTTTTAACAAAACACCAGCTAAGATCATAGAACCTGCTACAGGAGCCTCTACATGAGCTTTCGGTAATCACAAATGAAAGCCATAAATTGGTAACTTAACCAAAAAAGCCAACGAAGCACATAAAACGACTAATCACCCCCCTAAAAACTTACACCTCCATTTTCACCCATAAAAAACAGATCCTCTCTCAACCAAGACAAAAATCACCAAAACCAACAACGGCAAAGAGGCACCAACAGTATAGAGTATTATGTACTTCCCCGCTTGTAATCGCTCTGGTTGATAACCTCATCCTATAATAAGAAATAGGGTAGGAATTAGCCTAAACTCAAAAAGAACATAAAAATTGAACAAGGACCTTACACCAAAACAGCAAAAAAGAACAGCAGTCAAAACCAAAATTATTAAGACAAACATCTTACCGCTATTATCAACCTTCTCAACATCACGCACTCTAGCCAAAACCCTAAAACAACAAACCAGAATCGTCAAAGACATCAAGCTAAAAGAAAAATTATCTACCACGAAAAACCCACTAAAACAACTCCCAAAACCCAGTGACCTAAACCAAAAAAGCAAACTAACAACCAACATGAGTTCACACCTTCAAATGAACACCCACCAAAAAACTGACAACTCAAACCCACTTATCACCCCCACAAATACCGCCATTATTAATAGACTAAAAATGCCCAGACGTCAACCTACTAACGTAATCACTACCAACCCTACGAACCAACGACACCAGAACCCTCAACCCTAAAGCTGCCTCACAAACCCCAAAAGTCAAAAAAACCAAACATAACCTGCCCAGCTCCCCAATAGCTCAAAACACGCTAAAGATAACACTATAAATCCCTAACGTGAAAATCTCCATCCTTAGCAAAACCCCAAAAAGACTCTTTCGCTGAGACACTAAACAAACACACCCCAACACAACCCCAATAACCCCGACACCCAATAAAGAAACAATCTTCACACCTAATTTTTTTTTATGAATTTCCCCAACTGTCCACCAGCAAAACCCCACTTGTGCCCATTACAAACACTATGTAAATTAAAGCCAACTACCTTTTGATGGGCCACATACCCGCCAGACTTAGCCCACCAAACCGTAATCGAAAGTCAAACAAAAAATACCAAGAAAACGCCAAAAACAAAAACCCAAGATATAGGACTTAACTGAGGCATAAAAGAGCACCCATGCTAGGCGACTTAAACTCGACAAGTTTACGTTATAAGTTAACCAACCCTTTTAATCACAATAAACTAATGGCCACCCCCCATTGGATGATCTGAGGAATACAAGCCAACTAACAAAACAAAAACATAAGCCTGTAAAAACCTCACAGCAAACTCAAAAAGCACATAACCCCATATAACCCAACTCCCAAAAAGCCTTCTCACTAAACCGCCACCACAAAGAAAACCAGACACATACTCTCCAATAACATGCAACATAAGATGCCCCATAGTAATATTAGCAGCAAGACGAACACCAAGCGTAATTGGACGAATTAAAGTACTAATAGTCTCAATCAACACCAATAAAGGAACCAAAACAATAGGCCTTCCGGTTGGAACCAGTTGTCCAGCCCTCCGAACCCAAGAACTAGTCCAACCGCTAAAAATCAAACAAAACCACACAACCAAAGCCAACACAAACGTTAAAGACAAGTGACTCGTCGGCCTAAAAACCCCAGGAACCATCCCAGTAATATTAAGAGAAAAAAGTATCCAAAATAAACACACCTGCCCAAGCACAAAACCGCCAAGAAATTTACCTGAACATCTTTTTACCAATCCAGCAATCAATTCAATCAACAAGGAAAAAACAAAGCTCACCCCAGAAGCACTCACCCAAGACCGGGTTAAACAAACTAACACACCAACAAAACCGGTAAATCACACAAAACCTCACATCCTAAAATTGCTAGACACACCAGCATCCAACGAAGAAAAAATGTCCATTAGCATTCTCACAACTACACTCCTAACCTAACTCAATATACCTTCTATCGCACTATCGCCACACCTACGAACCCCATCAATAAATACATAAATACAAAAAAATTCAAACCACATCAACAAAATGCCAATACCAAGCAGCAGCCTCAAAACCAAAATGGTGAGAAACCGAAAAATGGTGCAAATAACAGCGCAATGTGCACACAAATAAAAAAACACTACCAATCAAAACATGCAAACCATGAAACCCAGTTATCACAAAGAAAGTAGAACCATAAACCCTATCTGCAATCCTAAAAGACGCTTCCTGGTACTCTCCCCACTGAAGAAAAGTAAAATAAACCCCCAAAAGAACAGTAAGCCCTAAACCATAGAGCGCCTCTTCACGTCTTCCGCTCATTAGCCTATGATGAGCTCAAGTGACCCTAACACCAGACCCCAATAACACTGCCGTATTAAGCAGTGGAACCTTAAAAGCATTTAACGGCAAAACCCCCACAGGAGGTCAAACACAACCTAACTCCACCGTAGGGACTAACCTTCTATGAAAAAACCCTCAGAAAAAAGCAAAGAAAAAACACACCTCAGAAAAAATAAATAACACTATCCCCCAACGAAGATTCATCCTAACCCAACTTGTATGATAACCTTGATACGTCCCTTCACGCACCACATCACGTCACCACTGAACCATAGTAAGCAGAATTACAAAAATCCCTAAAGTCATCAAAAACCCACCCTTCCCATGAAACCACCTCACCATACCGGTAGTAAGAAACAAAGCCCCTATAGCTGCCGTAAAAGGCCACGGACTAAACTCCACCAAATGAAAAGGATTACGCAACATTTTATATACTACCTAAAAGCAACTCTGCCACACACCCACAACGATAACTCTAACCAGCTCACACAACCGCTTTAGCCACCTGCCTATTAGAGTGAAAAGAAGCTGGAAAAATGTTATCCTGTCACTCAGAACAAACTCTCAAAGCCCTACCCCACACCACAGAACGCTGAGAAACAAATGACTCAAACAATATAAACATAAACAGAAGCACAGAAACAAAAGAAACTAATGAACCTCACGAAGATACAACATTTCACTTAGCAAACCTATCTGGATAATCGGAATACCGACGAGGCATTCCAGCCAAACCCAAAAAGTGCTGAGGAAAAAACGTCAAATTAACCCCGACAAACATCAAGACAAAATGAACCTTACTTCAGGTTACATGAAAAGTAACCCCAGAAATCAATGGATATCAATACCTAAACGCCCTAAACAAGGCAAAAACAGCCCCCATTCTTAGAACATAATGAAAATGGGCCGTCACATAATATGTGTCATGAAGCACAATATCCAACGAAGAGTTAGACAAAACAATCCCGGTCAAACCACCCACAGTAAACAAAAAAATAAACCCTAAAGCCCACATAATAGGTGGTTCACTTTTGTTAACAAACCCATGAATTGTAGCCAATCACCTAAACACCTTAATACCTGTAGGGACGGCGATAATCATCGTAGCAGCAGTAAAATAAGCTCGAGTATCCACATCCATCCCAACAGTAAACATATGATGGGCCCAAACAATAAACCCAAGAACCCCGATTGACACAATAGCATAAACCATACCTAAATACCCAAACACCTGCTTCTTACCAGCATAATGCATGACAATATGAGAAATTATTCCAAACCCCGGCAAGATCAAAATGTAAACCTCAGGATGCCCAAAAAATCAAAACAAATGCATGTACAGAATTGGATCACCCCCCCCGGTAGGGTCAAAAAACGATGTATTTAAATTACGATCAGTTAACAACATAGTAATAGCCCCAGCCAAAACAGGCAATGCCGCTACCAACAAAATAGCTGTCACTGTAACAGCCCATACGAATAAAGGAATTCGCTCAGAAACCACCCCAGGAGAACGCATATTACCTACAGTCGAAATAAAATTGATAGCCCCCAAAATAGAAGACGCACCAGCAAGATGTAAAGAAAAAATGGCCAAATCCACAGAGGCCCCAGAATGAGACACATTTCTAGACAAAGGTGGATAAACAGTTCAACCAGTACCCACACCACTCTCCACTAAAGAAGAACTCAACAACAAAAAAAGAGCAGGCACAAGTAACCAGAACCTCAAATTATTTAACCGAGGAAAAGCCATATCAGGAGCCCCAATTATCAGCGGGATAAGTCAATTTCCAAAGCCGCCAATCATCATTGGCATAACCAAAAAGAAAATTATTATAAAAGCATGTGCAGTAACAATTACATTGTACAACTGGTCATCCCCCAACAACCTACCGGGTTGCCCTAACTCAGCACGAATCAACAACCTCAAAGCCAAACCAATAAGACCAGACCACAAGGCCAACAACAAGTACAAAGTTCCAATATCTTTATGATTAGTAGAACACAATCACCGCAA